CGGCAAATCTTCGGGAGTTCCTCTCTGCAATCTTTTTCCTTCTTCTTGTTGCTGGAACTCTCGTTGTGGTACAGCTTTACAATCTTTTCTCGATCGCTGGTGATTTACAGACAGAGTTCAAAACGGTCAAATCTTTGATAATGGAATCATCTATGCTTGAGATTGAGGTGGGAAAACTTCTGGATAGGTATCCTCTATCTGAATCGAATTCTTTCTGGTTGTTCAGGTTAACTAATCTCTTTCTAGGTGCTCTGCAAAAGATGTTCTTGCGTAATGCTGATGGAATACGCTTTAATAAGAAGAAAAATTGGAAGAAAAAGCTCGTCGAGATCATCGATCTCATAAGTATGCCCTTCGATCCACTCGCTTTTTCGATAAATACGAGATATCTAAGTCATACAAGTAAAGAGATCTATTCAGTGCTAAGAAAAAGAAAAAAGGTGAGCGGGTATTGGATTGATGAAAAGATAGAAGACTGGGCCGCAAACAGTGATTGGGTTGAGGATGAAGAAAGAGAAGTCTTGATTCAGTTCTCCACCTTAACGCCAGAAAAAAGGATTGATCGAATTTTATGGAGTCTGACTCAGAGTGATCATTTCTCAAAGAATGACTTTGATTCTCCAATGATGGAACAACCGGGAGAAATTTACTTAGGAAACTTAATTGACCTTCATAACAAGGATCTACTAAATTATGAGTTCGATACATCCTCTTTAGCAGAAAGACGGCTATTCCTTGCTCATTATCAGACAATCACTTATGCACAAACCCCGTCTGGGGCTAAGAGTGTTCATGTCCCATCTGATCTACAACCCTTTTCGCTCCGCTTAGCCGTAACCCCCTCTCGGGGTATTTTAGTGATAGGTTCTATAGGAATTGGACGATCCTATTTGGTCAAATACCTAACGAAAAACTCCTATCTTCCTTTCATTACGATATTTCTGGACAAGTTCCGGGATACAGTTTTTCGTTTTGCTGATGATGATGACAGTGATGCCAGTGATGATGAGATCGAGATTTTTATTGATGCTCGTGACCCTATTGAGGCTATTAATCAAGATATTCATGTTTTTGACGATATGCATATTGATATTGCTGATATTGATGGTAAGACCTATAATAGTTTTGAGGAGATGGATGCTCATAACGATATTAATATTAATATGGAGCTGGAACAGCTAACTAGGATGGATGAGCTAACTGAGGAGATGGACACGGTGTGGCGCGTAGCCCAATTTTATATCAGCCTTCAAATCGAATTAACAAAAGCAATCTCTCCTTGCATAATATGGATTCCAAACATTCATGAGCTGCATTTTAGGGATTCGGGTTCCTTCTCCCTCGAGCTATTAGTGAACCTTCTCTCCTGGGATTGTGAAAGATCTTCCACTGGAAATAGTCTTGTTATTGCTTCGACCCATTTTCCCCAATTCGTGGATCCCTCTCTAATAGCTCCGCATAGATTAGATACGTGCATTAAGGTACGAAGGCCTTTTCTTCCACAACAACGAAAGCACTTTCTCACTCTTTCATATACTAGGGGATTTCGCGTGGAAAAAAAAGCGTTCCAGGCTAATGGATTCGCGGCCATAACCATGGGTTCCAATGCACAAGATCTTATAGCACTTACCAATGAGGCCCTATCGATTAGTATTTCACGTGGGAAATCAATTATAGACGAAAATACAATTAGATTCGCTCGTCATAGACAAACTTGGGATTTGCGAGCCCATGTAATACCGGTTCAGAATTCTCGGCTCCTTTTCTATCAGATAGGAAGGGCTGTCGCACAAAATTTACTTCTAAGTAATTGCCCCATAGATCCGATATCTATCTATTTGCAGAAGACATTCTGTAACGAAGGGGATTCTTATTTGTACACATCGTACTACGAACTTGGAATGAGCACGAAGAAATTAACGATACTTCTTTATCTTTTGAATTGTTCTGCCGGATCGGTCGCTCAAGATCTTTGGTCTCCACCCGAACCAGATGAAAACAATAGGATCGCTTATGGTAGACTCGTTGAGAATGATTTTGATCTAGTTCATGGCCTATTAGAAATAGAAGGCATTCTAGAGGGATTCTCACGGACAGATCTAGAGGGATGCTCACGGACAGATCTAGAGGGATGCTCACGGACAGAAAAAGATTGCAGTCAGTTTGATAAGGATCGAGTGCCATTGCTTCTTCGGCCCGAACCAAGGAATCCCTCAGATATGATACAAAATGGATTTCAATCTATGATTGATCAGAAATTTATCTATGAATCGGAGGAGGTGTTTATAGCGGGGGAAAAAGTCAACCCGCAGAAGGTGTTCTCCAATTTCATAGTTTGGGCTCCTAGAATATGGTCCCCTTGGGGCTTTCTATTTGATTGGGTCGAAAGGATCAATGACAATGAATTGGGAGTTCCCTATTGGTCCAGTTCATTTTGGGCCAAGCAGATCCAGTTCGTTGTTGCGGACTATGAAGAGGATGAGCTTGAAGAGAATGATCA